TTAATTCTGCAACAAACCCACTCATACCCGGTAACGCAAGAGAAGCCATCGATAAGATACTGAACATCGTGAATATTTTTGGCATTGGGATAGCGATTCCGCCCATTTCGTCGAGATAAACAAGACGTATTCTATCATAACTTGTTCCGGCTAAGAAAAAAAGCGCAGCGCCAATAAATCCATGAGAGATTATTTGGAAAATGGCTCCGTTGAGTCCCATATCGGTTAGAGAGCCAATTCCTATAATTATGAAACCCATATGAGATACAGAAGAATAGGCTATTCTTTTTTTCAAATTACGTTGACCTGGAGATGTTAAAGCGGCATAAATTATTTGTATTGTACCTACTATCAGCAACCAGGGAGAAAATATAGAATGAGCGCGAGGTAATAATTCCATATTGATCCGAATCAACCCATACGCTCCCATTTTTAATAAGATTCCGGCTAGAAGCATACAAGTACTGTAATGTGCTTCTCCATGAGTGTCTGGTAACCATGTATGGAGGGGTATAATCGGCGATTTGACAGCAAAAGCAATAAGAAATACAATATAGAATATTATTTCCAATGCTACAGGATACGATTGATTCAATGATGTTTCAAAATTTAATGTCGGTTCATTGGAACCATATAAACCGATACCCAAAACGCCTACTAAGAGAAAAATGGAACCCCCGGCAGTATACAAAATAAATTTTGTAGCCGCGTACAGGCGTTTCTTTCCTCCCCACATGGATAAAAGTAGATAAACAGGAATTAATTCTAATTCCCACATGATAAAAAAAAGTAAAAGGTCTTGAGAAGAAAACGATCCTATTTGACCGCTGTACATCGCTAACATCAAGAAATAGAATAAACGGGAATCTCGAGTAACTGGCCGAGCCGCTAAAGTAGCTAAAGTGGTGATAAATCCCGTCAGTAAAATGGGTCCTATAGAAAGTCCGTCTATTCCTAATCTCCAGTAAAAATCAAAAAAATTAATCCATTTATAATCCTCCGCCAGTTGGACTAATGAATCGTCCAATTGAAAATGATAACCGAATACGTATGCCGTCAGAAGAAGTTCTAATATACATATACATATTGTATACCATCTAATTATCTTATTTCCCCTATAAGGGAGAAGGAAAATTAAGGAACCCGCGAATATCGGCAAAACTACAATTATTGTTAACCAAGGAAAATAATTCGTGGTAAAGACAAGATACACTTAGACCAGAAAACCCGTACTCAAAAATAAAAAAGCGCAAAATATATTATTTTGAGCAAGGGTTTTGTCGGTAAAAAAAAAAAAATAGATTTGTAAAGGATTTTCTGGAATGTATCAATAAGCTAGACCCATGCTGCGAGTTGTTTCATGCCATAAATAAACCCGCACACTCAAGAAATCTGTTGGGCAGGCGGATTCGCATCTTTTACAACCGACACAGTCTTCGGTTCTTGGAGCAGAAGCGATTTGTTTAGCTTTACATCCATCCCAAGGTATCATTTCTAATACATCTGTAGGACAAGCCCGAACACATTGAGTACACCCTATACATGTATCATAAATCTTTACTGAATGTGACATTTGATCTATAAATTTTTAAACATCATAAAATTTCGATCGAGTAGATTTGTAAATGAATCATAGTTACCAGATGAATCAATGATTTACCAGAATTTTGCGAATTAATCTATTTCTGGATCGGTTCATGAGAGGGGGCCAAGATACTTTGATTTCTTCTTTTTTCGCAAATATGAGCATAGTCATACATTACGTATTATACATGCTAATCAAAAAATTGATGAATATTAGAATTTCCGGAATTAATACTATTTATTACAACTACTTATTCAACAAATTCGATTGATTGATACGAATTGATTTTTTATTACGATAAATTGACGAAACAATAGCCAGTCCGATAGCTGCTTCAGCGGCTGCAATAGCTATAACAAAAATGGAGAAAATGTCTCCTATTAATTGGCGACTATCAAAAAAATCAGAAAATGTTATGAAATTTAGATTAACTGCATTCAGTATAAGTTCAAGACACATAAGGGCTCTAACCATATTTCGGCTCGTGATCAACCCATAGATACCGATAGAAAATAAATAGGCACTCAAAACAAGTACATGCTCGAGTATCATTGACCGACTCCTTATTAATCTTAAGTCATTTCAATATGAACAACAATTTAATTTAACCGATTCAATTGACTAGTGTATCCAGGAACAACCTTTAATTTAAATAGAATTGAAGGGGATAAATGGATATGATAACACAGAACAAAGTTAGTTTGATTTTGAGTACGAGTTTTAACGATTTATTACTGCCGAGCTACAGCAATTGCACCTATCAAAGCAACTAAAAGAATTATTGAAATAAGCTCAAACGGAAGAAAAAAATCGGTTGATAAATGAATCCCAATTTGTTGACTATTACTTATCAAATCTTGCTCTATAATCTGGTTTGATCTTGTAGTCCAAATAATCCCATACCATGAGGTATCTGAAATAGTAGTCATTAGTGAAACAAAAATACTTGTACAAACTATTGAAGTAACCCCATTCCCAATATTCCAAAGATGAAAATCTTCGGAATATTGGGAACCCTTCATAAACATTACAGCAAATATGATTAAAATGTTTATAGCTCCCACGTAAATAAGGAGCTGCGCAGCAGCTACAAAATGGGAGTTTGATGAAATATAAAATAAGGATATACAAACAAGAACCAATCCCAACGAAAAGGCAGAATAAATTGGATTAGTAAGTAATACTACCCCCAGACCTCCTAATATAAGACCCGATCCCAGAAAGACTAACAGAAAATCGTGTATTGGTCCGGGTAAATCCATTCTATGTAAAGAAATAAATAAATTGAAATGTTTCATGACCTTATTGACTTGATCAGGAAAAAGAAAGTTAAGTTACCCCATTTTTCTTCCTAATTTGAAGTAAATTCTAATGGGTGTGGATTGCTGCAGGTACAATTATTCAGACAACCCCGTCCTTTATCCGATATCCGAAATGGCAGCTCGAAAAACTATATTCTATATTTCTTTTGGAATATGACTAGATTTTCAACCCAAATTAAGCCTGGATTCTCGCCAATTAACGAATAGTTGGGATTTGGATTGTAGTTATTTTATTGACAAAAAAAAAGAAAAAACTCATCCTCAAACCGGAGCCTTAGTAATTGGAAATTATTCTTGAATCAAAGGAGTTATCCATTTTTTATTTGAGGCGAATTCAAAACGGTTCGAATTGTGTAATCGTCAATTACTGGCATTGGTAAACGACCCAAAGCAATTTGATTATAATTCAATTCATGACGATCATAAGTAGAAAGTTCATATTCTTCAGTCATTGATAAACAGTTTGTTGGACAATACTCAACACAATTACCACAAAATATACAGATTCCGAAATCAATACTGTAATTAAGCAACCGTTTCTTTCGAATATCTGTTTCCAATTTCCAATCGACAACAGGTAAATCTATAGGACATACACGAACACATACTTCGCAAGCAATGCATTTATCAAATTCAAAGTGGATTCGGCCGCGGAAACGCTCCGATGTGATCAATTTTTCATAAGGATATTGGATAGTTACCGGTAAATGATTTGTGTGGGATAAGGTAATCATGAAACTTTGACCAATGTATCTTGCGGCTCGTACTGTTTGTTGACCATAATTCATGAACCCGGTTACCATAGGGAACATATCGTGAATATCGATGAATAATTTTATATCTATTTCTTTCTCTTGTTTGAAACAAGTTGCGAATTCTAGAATAGTGTATTTACAATGAAAGAAGTTGGAAAGAGGTTGTTAATAATAAATTCCCTAGAGAAATAGGTAAAAGAAATTTCCATCCAAAATTTAATAATTGATCCATTCTCAATCTAGGTAAAGTCCATCTTGTTGCGATAGGAATGAACAAGAACAAATAAGTTTTCATTAATGTAATAAAGATACCAATTGTCATTCCAAAAACCCCGCCTATTTTATTTATCTCAAAAAGTGTAGGGGCGAGTATATGGGGAATAGAAAAATTCCAGCCGCCCAAGTAAAGAATGGTTACAAAAAAAGAAGAAACTAGTAGATTTAGATAGGAAGCAACATAAAATAAACCAAACTTGATACCTGAATATTCAGTTTGATAACCCGCTACTAATTCTTCTTCCGCTTCTGGTAAATCAAAAGGCAATCTCTCACATTCTGCTAGGGAGGAAATTAGAAAAATGACAAACCCTATAGGTTGACGCCACAAATTCCAACCCCAAAAACCATATTTTGACTGTGCCTCAACTATATCAACTGTACTTGAACTGTTAGATAATCATAGTCGATGATAACATCACTATTTGCATCGCTATTACAGAACCGTACATGAGATTTTCACCTCATACGGCTCCTCGAGAATCGCAAATAAATCTAAGGACCGAACCCATTTATTTTGATATGTTTATGTTTGTAGGATGGATAGAGTCAAAATCTATCAAAAGGTCCCAATTAGACCGCTGGAATTCTGTCCGTTAGACTAAAAAAAGTACTTCTGAATTGATCTCATCCCTTCTTAAATTTAATAATTGAAATTAAATGTTTCTTTTTTGAGTAATAACTTAATCCTTCAATAAAATACTCTTACTCTTTGCAGTAGCGCTATTTCGACCTGTTGTTTTCGATTACGAAAAAGAATTCGACATTACATTAATTCATGAATTATGATAAGAATTCCATCTATATATATTTTCATTTCTATTCTTTTTTCTCAAAGGGGATTTCAAAAAAAAAAAAGGATTATTTCGTTTCGGTTAGTTATTTTTTTAATAGGTGGATAGGACATACTCTGGGCCGGAATCCTGGGAAGTACTGCCTGATCATTTCTACCAACTTAAAGCCCCATTAGTATTCTTTGTTAGGTAAAAAGAAAAATGTCTCATTTACACAATCTCCATTACTAACCCTTTGTGTACCTTGGTTTTCCTAACCATCCACTTATTCTTGCTCAACCCCCTGTTATGGTATATGCTAATACATCTAAACGGTAGTAAAAATTCCATACAGTGGATTTTTTGAACCCGCTTCAAGCCGTGATGAGCAATCAACGAATCCGGGGATAAATAGTCTTTATTGTTTATGTTTTATTCTGCTTAACCCTTGTACATAGGAAATGAGACTCAATCTTTTTACTGCAAATTGATAAGCTGTTTTCTTTCACTCATATAACTTCTGATTTAGTTCATCAATCCGAATGCTGAACAAAAAAACAGATATATATTCAATTCATTCAACTTATTTCCTAGAAAGACAAGAAAGGAAATAGGGAAAGATTTATGTCTTAACGAGTCGCACGTAGAGAGATTGATAACACACATAGAGTTAATGGTATTTCATAACTAATCGATTGAGCAGCGGCTCGTAAACCACCTAAAAAGGAATATTTATTATTTGATCCATATCCGGACATAAGAAGTCCAATGGGAGCAATACTTGAAATAGCGATCCATAAAAAAACGCCAATATTGAGATCGGCTAGAATAAGACGATAACTAAAAGGAATTACCGAATAACTTAGTAGAATTGATATGACTGCTATGGATGGCCCGATACTAAATAAACGAGTATCTCCTCTAGATGGAAGAAGATTTTCTTTGAAAAGTAATTTTGTCCCATCTGCTAGAGCTTGGAGAATTCCTAAAGGACCGGCGTATTCAGGTCCAATACGTTGTTGTATCCCTGCGGAAATTTCTCTTTCTAACCATACAATTACTAGTACACCTATTGTGATTCCGAATACAAGAATCAAAATAGGGATAAGCATCCCTATGATCCCATAGGCTTCTTTTAAGTATTCCAATTTTGAAAAAGAATTGAGTTCTGTTGTATCAATTATCATTTTAACGATCAACTTCTCCCATAATGATATCTATACTACCTAGTATCGTCATAATATCAGCCAATTTCATTCTTTTAACTAACTGAGGAAGAATTTGCAAATTGATAAAACCCGGCGGGCGGATTTTCCATCTCCAAGGAAAAACGCTTTGATCCCCTATTAGAAAAATTCCCAACTCTCCCTTTGGGGCTTCGACTCTCACATAAAGTTCTTGTTTCGACAATTCAAAAGTAGGAGAGGGTTTTTTACTAATGAATCGATATTCAAAATCATTCCATTCAGGATCCCTTGCTCTATCAAAGCACCGGATTTCTAAATTTTCATAAGGCCCTCCCGGAATTCCTTCTAGAGCCTGTTGAATAATTTTTACAGATTCCGTCATTTCACTGATTCGGACTAAATAACGAGCTAATGAATCTCCTTCTTTTTGCCACTGAACTTCCCAATCAAATTCGTCGTAACACTCATAACGATCTACTTTACGAAGATCCCATTGTATTCCGGAAGCTCGCAGCATTGGTCCTGATAAACCCCAATTTATTGCTTCCTCTCCGTCAATAATGCCTACCCCTTCCACCCGCTCTAAAAAAATAGGATTTCGCGTAATAAGTTTTTGATATTCAGCAACTCCTGTTAAAAAATAATCACAGAAATCAAAACATTTATCTATCCAGCCATGAGGTAGATCAGCAGCCACCCCTCCGATACGAAAATAATTATGCATCATTCTCATACCGGTGGCAGCTTCGAATAGATCATATATTAATTCTCTTTCTCGAAAAATATAGAAGAAAGGGGTCTGTGCACCAATATCTGCCATAAAGGGACCAAGCCATAATAAATGAGAAGCTATACGACTCAACTCCAACATGATTACTCTAATATAGCTGGCTCTTTTAGGTACTTGAATATTTCCTAATCGCTCTGGTGCATTTACGGTTATTGCTTCAGTGAACATAGTAGCTAAATAATCCCAACGTGTTACATAAGGCAGATATTGTATAATTGTTCGGTTTTCTGCAATTTTTTCCATTCCCCTGTGTAAATAGCCCAGTATTGGTTCACAGTCAATAACATCCTCACCATCTAGAGAAATTATGAGTCGAAGAACACCATGCATTGATGGGTGGTGAGGACCCATATTTACCATCATGAGGTTCTTTCTTTTAACTGGTACATTCATAAGTTTTTCCCCGATTCATTTGTCCATGAGTTGCTGAAAACGAAAAGAAATTCATCAAAATTCAAGATTTAATAAATCAAATAATTAAAGTTCTTCAAATTAATGAGTTTTTAGTTCCCGAATATCCAACCGACCGATTAATTCTTTATAACGTACTTTATTTTTCTTTGACAAATAAGCCAGCAGCCTTTGACGTTTTCCTAGAATTTTCCGTAGACCTCTCTGAGATAAGTAGTCTTTTCTGTGCAATTCCAGATGTGAAGTAAGTCTTCGTATCTTATTGGTGAAATTGAATACTTGAAATTCAACGGATCCCTCTTTTTGCGAAATAGCTGAGATGACTGAATTTTTTACCATAAAACGAAATCCGCCTCCCCTTATCTTTTTTTAAGATATGAATTTTACTAATCAGTAATAATAATAATATTGACCATTTTAATCTGGTATACAGAATTTCATTTTGGACTTCTAATTTTATTAAATAAAACTAATTAATCAACGATCGACTCAATTTTCGATTTCATCGTGGCATTCACAAAATAATAAAATTCAGTTGAGTCCTTTTGATACATCATTGAATTAGTATCATGTATCAGAATAGAATGTAAGACAACGCATGCATTTATCTGTTTCTGTTTGCTTTCATATAACAGATATAGAACAGGATATATAGGAAAAAAATATACCATTCCATTATCCAATTTTAAATAGTGGATACATACGGATCCTTATCATACTGAAACGGCTCCCGTTATTGGTATCAAACCAATAGCGATTTATACAAGCCAAGTCCTCTAATCGGTAATTGGGCCAAAGAAAGAATTTTAATTTAATTAACTTATCTTTATCACGATGTTTGCGTTCATCCAGAACTTGATCGCAATTTTTTATGTTATTCACATTCCAAAATACTGGATTTTTATTTATACCATTCCTATTCTTTGAATTGAAACAAATTAGAATTCTCAATTCTCTGCGACGTTTAGACGATAAAATATTTTCAGGAATAAGTAAATCATAATGATTTTTGTCTCTATTTCCGGCTATTCTTCGATGCCTTGAAATGCATTTTTTAAAACTTTTTTTATCAACATATTTTGTTTTTTCGTATCTTTGATTAATTTGGTGCTTACTCTTCTGAATCGATGAAATACTTATGGTTTGATACATAATAAATTGTCCATCATTTTTTACAGATAGACGAATCGGTTCAATGACTAAAATCCCCTTTTTAATCAATTCTGCAAGAGATAAATTTTTCTGAGTCAGCATTATATCTAAACTCATTTCTCCTCCTTGAATAGAAGATATAGTAATTTCTTTTGGATTTATCACTCTAAGCAGAAGACAATATACCTTGATATTATTTAGTATTCTTTGATTTACAGAATCATCCCATCTCAATTGAAAAAGCAAATACTTTTTTAGTAAGAAATTTAGTTCTATTTCTGTATTACTCTTTTTCTTTTTATGTTTTATTATCTTTGATCTTGTATAATCTTTTTCAATACCTTTTTCTTGGTTTGAGAGAACCAACCTAACATCCCCTTGACCTGCGGTTTCTTTTTTTTCTTTATTTTCCAATTTTTTTTCATTCGATGATTTGAAAAAATCTCCTTTTTGTTCTCCCTTGATATTTTCACTAACATTGCCATTTTCCGTAAAGTTTAAAAGAAGTAATTTGATCGGTATGACCCAGGGTTTTTTTTTATATGCATTATAAAGTAGTACAAATTCGGAGAAGAACCAAAGTTCCAGATTCGATATCGGACGATTTAGTATTTCTTCATTCATTCCCATCCAATCAAATCTTTTTTTATTGGATGGGTTGATTTCTTGATCTTGATGAATCGTGATAGAAAAAAATGCTTTTTTATCTGTTTTATCAACCTTTTGATAATTACTAGCCTTAGTATTTTTATTACTGTTGGTGTCAATATTGACCCAGGCCTCAATATCGATCTTATTTCTAAGACAAAAATGGAGAATTCTCCAATCAAAATATTTTCTATTCGGATTTTTTTCAAAACCCGTATCCGTAATATTATCTTGTCCTGGATAATTATTGATAAAGATACTTTTCAGCATAGTCAAAAATTTACGTTTATGTGTGTTGTAATTATAAGAAATCTCTTGGTTATTATTTACTTGTAATGGTGATTCATAAATATAGGAATTCTTCTTATCTTCATAATTAATAAATTTATATGATAAAAGATCATATCTATAGTGTTTTTTAAAATTCTTTTTTTTCTTTGGTAATGGATTCGCTTTAGAATCATTTTCTTTTTGATAAGAACTCCCCCTTTTTAAATCTTTATTTTGAGCCATACGACGCGGATTCACTCTATTTCGCCATTTTTGTGGTACTAATCTAGACCATCTAATTTGAGATAAATTGTATTGATAATGACCCCTTAACCAGTTTTTCCATTGATTCAGCCCAGAGTTCAAAAGTTTATTATGTTTTAATTCGGAATGAAATATTCTCTCCACTCCAAAAAAATCTTTTATTTCATTCTTAAAAAAAAGAGATGTTCTATCTTGATATTGAAGGACGGATCTTAATTTATACAAGTTAATAACTTGGGTTTGGGATATTTTGTAAAATACATATGCTTGTGACAAGGAGAATAAGTCAAAAAAAAAATTTGAATTCTTATTTGAAATTGACTTTATAAAGTCAATTGTATTTTGATTTGTTTTATCAATTCTTTCTTGATTTGTTTCATTATTGTAAATGTATTTATTAAGAATTTTTTTTGTTGATTCAAGAAAAATTTGTGTATTGATTCTGGGAATATTACTAATACATAGAAGGATATCCACGCGGATCCTTTCGCCGAAAAATTTAATAAAAGAGTTCGATTTACGGATTAATCTAGTATTTCTTCTTTTTAATATTTGCCAAATGTTTTGGTCGAATCTTTTAGCATTATAATTTTTTTTCTTAGGAATAATATTTATTTCTGAAGTTAGAGATTCCTTTTTCTTGTCTTTTGTAATTTTTATTTTTTCTATTTGATTTCTGATTGTTCTTGTTCTATTAGCCAGGTTTTTTGTTTTTTTTTCAATTAGTGAATAATTTGTCCAATCTGTAGTTGTAGATTGAATTTGAATGGAGGATTCATCAACTGGCCGATTCTTATTAATGATTGTCGAATCTTTTTCGTTTTTAGTTTCAATCGATTCATATACTTCTTGTAATCCAAATAATGGAATTAGAGTTCTTTTTGAAAGTTCTTTTATTACTCTTTTTATAAAAAAAGTACGTTTGATAACCCATTTTTTTGTTTCTTTTGAAAATGTTAGAAAGATCTTTTTTTTTTCTTTTAAAACTAGAAAGCCAGTCTTTTTCCATTTTCGAATTTTTTTTCGGAATTCTTTTAAAAGAGGTTCAAAAAAAGAAGGTCGTTTTCGGGGAGAACCAAAAGGAAGTTTCGCTTCCATTCCCCAAATTGTTAAAAAACAAAAATCCGCTTTTTGCTCTTTGTTTTTCATCGGATCTTTATCTGAGGATCCCTGCTTAGACCCGTGCCAGGGTTTCAGACAGAAAGGAAATAGGATTTTAATTTGAATGCCGTCTTTTAACCAGTTTTTTGGAAATTCTGTTTCGGATAATTGAACACCATTATAAGTACATTTAACATACATTTCTCTATTCCAATCTTTGAAATCCTCGGACCATTCAGGAAATTGAAATAATAGCATACGGCCAACATTCTTAGTTATTATCAATGAAGGTAATATAATATATTTTCTAAGAATTGATTGGGTTAATAATAAGAAACCTCTTATTGCTTGAGCAAAGAGAATACTATCCCAGGATTCCGCTATTTCTATCCGCGCTTTCTCTTCTCTTTTGTCCACCTCCTTTTTCCCTTTTTCTTTTCTTTCTTCCTCTACATAATCCGAAATTTTGAATTCTGTGTTTTTCCCCATCCAATTTCTAAAAATGAATTTCGCCAGACCGAAGATATCAAAAGAAAAAAAAAAGACTTTGTCTATTCTGTCCAAAAAAAGAGGGGAGTGTGCGTTTGCTTGAAACGGTTCCAAAATAGGAGTTTTCCGCCTTTTGGCGCGCACGGAGCCTTTGATTATATTTCGACGAAAATCTGATTGTTGCGAATAACGTATCAAAGATATCTCGTCTGCTTGATCAGGATTATTACTTTCGTTATTATCAGTAAAAATCACTACACGTTTGGCTTTTCTTGAACGAATCTCATTATACCCCGTCGCATCTTCATCCTCTTGGTATTCTAAATCGCTGATTAATTTGTATGACCATCGAGGAACTTTTTTATTGATTTCTTTTAGTCCAACAGATTTTTTTCGGGTTGTTTGATCGTTGGGATCTTTTATAACTATATTGAATAAAAGTTGTAAAAATTTTGTTTGATCTTTTGATTTTGAATTGATTTTTTTTCCTTGTTCTGGTTCTGGAAATACAGAAAATTTTTTCAAATGGAAATTTGATGCTGATAATAATTTTCTATCAAGCATATCCATTGCTGTTTTTTGTTCAAATTCTTGATAACCAGTAGCAAGAAGGATACCATGAATTTTATTTATACAAAAAATTTCCATCGAATTTCTTGTGGAAATTTTATTTAGAATTGAAGGGGAAAAATCAAATTTGATTTTTCCCCGATAAGGTCCGTTCAAGAAGGGGTCATATTTTTTAGGCAAGTATTCTTTTTGAGTCTGTTCATTACACAGGTACAATCTAATTCTTTTTTCGAGTACATCTAAAGTAAGAAATCCTCGATCTAGAATTTCTATTCTATTTCGAAATTCGTTGCTTAAATGGTTTTCTTTTTGTTTATTGGTATCAATCCAATTATTATATAATTCCGCAGAAGGTTTTTTTTTTTCTGTTATAGATAAAAACATCTTTCTTTGGATCATTTCCAAAAAAGTTGACAAACTGGGTGGATATGTAAAAGATATTCGTTGTTTTCCATCACTTCGGCATGTGTAAAAAAAATATTGTGAAATTTCGGTTTTTATAGCTGAGTTTTCAAATCGATTATTTTTTATATATCGAAAAGGGCGCTTCCTTTGTTTATAATCGAAAAGAAGAGTCACAAGAGGTTTTTCAAACCAGAAGAGGTTTTTTTCTTCTTTATTTTGAAGTATTTCTAACGTAGAATTTTCTTGATTCCCATCCGGATAAGAAGTTTCATAAACTTGATCCTCCTTTTCTTCCGAAAAAAGGGAAGGAGAAGGATCTTCTTCGGTGGATCCCTCTTGTTCCTCTTTAGTCTCCTTCGTTTCGAAAGTTGTTTCTATTTCTATATCTGTTTCTTCCTCGCTTTCCCCTCTTTCTTTCGTTTCTGAGGTTTCTTTCAGTTTCTTAGTAAGGATGGGTGACGGTATTCTGCCTAAATCGTAGACACAGGTAATAAATAAGAGA